ACGATACGATTTTGAAAGGTCTGGGAAGAGTGGGATAACGCAATGCGCGAGGTTTTCCTATAAAAGAATGAGACATGTAAACCATTGCCGTTATACCCAATTTCTTGCAAGTAAGTGGGTATAAAGGTGAAGCTAAAAGCGACGAAGTTAAGGATCAGTCTTTTTCTGGCATATCCTGCACCTCGAGCATGAGTGTGGAGAACTCCTTCCCATAGTCGCGTATGGAACCCGTGTGCTTGAAGCGCTTTCAGTTCTTTCGAAAAACGGGCCAAGTACTCTAATTCTCTGTCTAGAACTCCTTTTTGGAATCCTCCCATGATGGTGCAAGTGCCTCGTGCCATATTAGCATGCCGCCTACGCCACCACAGCCTATCAGTCTCGGTCAAGTACATAGTGGCAGTTCCTCTTTTGGCCTCTTGATCTTTGAGCTTGGTGGCCTCAAAAGAGCGCTCTAGCTGCCACAAGTAGTTATCCAGCTCCCTACCATCCCTTGAACCATTATAGGTCTTGGTTTCAGGTGTCCCTAGCCAAAGGTCTCCTTTTCTGACAGCTTGGCCCTAATCTGCTTCCACATAAGGTAGTCCCCGCGCATTTCCTCTACCTTTGATTGTAGAAGTGGCCACCTTCTTCCATAGTGGAGTTTTGGAGTGCCTCCTTTTCCTTTGCTTCTTTATCCATCCAAGCATTGAGTGATCCAAGAATCTCTCCTTGAAGCTCCTCGAATTCTGACTCAAGGCTCTCTCCTTCCATTGGTAGGCAGAAGACAGGGGAAGGCCCTCTTTCACTTTCAATAGGAGGCGCTTGCGTGTCTATTCCCTTTCTCCTCTTCTGCTTTGGACCCTTTCTCGAACCTGGTCCGGATTAGCCACCTCATATGCGCTTGCCATGAGGACTTCCTCCAACAAAGGCTACTCCCCACCGCTCTGCTACCACTTGTCACGGGATCTTCTTGGAAATGGGAAGATGAAAGCGTGCGGCACCTGAACTAAGCCCCTTGTTAGCTCAAGTCAGCCAACCAACCCACTAGCACAAGACTGAGGCTAGAAGAGCAGAGTGAGCACAGAGAATGTAGTAAAGAGAACTTCTCTTACTCAAGAGAGAATCTTTCTACAACTGATGAGGTCAATGTCAGATAGAGGAATTGCTTCTAGTAAGGTAGTCGGTCTTATAATATAAGATAATAAGAAGAAGCGTCAGGCTTACCTCCACGATCTACTAAAAGGCAAGTAGCGTCGGAAAGCTATCTCTCCTCAGTGATTGACTAGAAAATCATGCTGCAAGGAGGGCTAGGGTAGCCCAACCCCTGGGTTTAGATAATGGAAGCTGGAAAGCGGCGGCTCATACAGGCCCTTGGTCCTACTGGGAAAAGATAAGAAGCTACATGTCGATCCAAGCCCGAGAAAGCTTTAGCTCACTGGAATGCGGAGTGAAGGAATGATTTTCCCAGTGCCAATCAAGGGAATTTGAAGGATTTCTCTTTCCGCAGCAGACTACTTTGATTTTGATTTTGAGGCAGGAAGCTGATGCGTCTGCTTCTGGTTACGGATGACTTTGAAAATAGCAATTCCCCTAGGTAGTTTAGCCGAACGAAGTATAGGGAGTCCTACCATGATGTGAAATCGTAACTTCTAACTTGATAGATTAGCTTGGTTGTGCTGGCCAGGCTGAATAGGCCTATGAATTGACTTTACCAGTTGGGATGGGACCGTCTCGATCTGCTCGCGCTTAAAGGGAGGTGGGCACAAAGTCTCAAACTTTTCCGGAGTAGCTAAGGTCCTTTTCTAACAGGGAAAGGTATAATAGAATAAGCTCGTCACGGCGTCAGGGGCGGGGCTGGTCGCATCTTGGCTAGTCTAGTCTTGTATAGCCTTGTCTTGGTGTCCATCCTCTACTGAAGGGTTTCCCCTGCAGAGGTCGTTCCCCTGTTCGCCTAAAGAAGGTGCTTCCCCTTATGGAAACTTATCCCCTAACCTAAAAGAGTAAGACGGTTCCAAGGCTCGGGAGAGCCCGCTTTTTCAAAAAAATCTTCCACTTGAAGCGAAGCGTTAGGTGGGACTCCTTTTCGAGTAAGCTACGGTCTCTCCTTTTACGTATTCGTTTCGACATGGATCTGACACCGACAGATTACCTTACCGGCTTAAAGAAAGCACTACTCTACTGGTCCGCACTAGCGTCTAAAGAAATGCCAATCGGTCAATTCATACGCGGTTCCTTTCGTTTACGCAATAGAAATTGAGAAGCTCATAAAGCCAGCACAACTAAAGAAGGCCCACCCTTCGTTCAAAAGTGGCTTCGTGAGTTCTTGATACTGAATACCAAGCCTCTTTAAAAACTCCCTTTAAGGAATCCTTCCTTATTGTAGGTTAGGCTAGTCCATCTAGGCTTGCTTCAGTCGATTTTGAGTTGGCCCTTAATGAGAAATGATAGACGAACTACTTGTAATGTTTGTGACCTATGAATCATCTAAAGATGCGTGCTAAGCTCGCTAGGTGGGGTGATAAGGGATCTCCTTCTCGTGTCCCTTTTGTGCTCCGGAAGTCTCCCTGTGGAGAACCATTAATTAGCAAGTAGAAAATAGGATGATCAATGCAGGTCGGCATGGATAAGAGGTTTGCTATCTCTCCTCAGTGATTGACTAGAAAATCATGCTGCAAGGAGGGCTAGGGTGGGGAAGGCGAGCAGAGGGCGCCCGGTTCACTAGGTTTGACCACAGCACACGTACACAAGGAGTTTGATCCTGGCTGTTAGACCGCCTATAAGTAAGAAAGGTGAATTGGGGGCTCTATAAAGGTAGGTAGGTTTATGACCTCGTGCAACTGTAAAAGGAGAGGTATACTCTGACTCGACCAGCGGGAGAGGGTCCGAAGGAGCTCGACCATAGGGAGAGGGTCCGAAGGAGCTCGACCAGCGGGAGAGGGTCCGAAGGAGCTCGACCATAGGGAGAGGAGCGATAGGTAAAAGAGCCACTCGACTGAAGGGAGAGGTATGAAATCACTCGACCAGCGGGAGAGGAGCGATAGGTAAAAGAGCCACTCGACTGAAAGGAGAGGTATGAACTCGAACGTTAGGAGAGGGAGGGTCGGGAATGAGTTCAGTGGGAAGAAGATTCCGCGTGGAGAAGCAGCTAGCTCTGTTTGCGTCAAAGAATGCTAGGTCAGGCTGGATATGCCCCTGAGGAGGCACGAGATCGGCAGTGAGCTCCGGGGAACGAAACGAACAAATGCTAGGTCAGGCTGGATATGCCACTTCAGGTTCTATCCGGGAAGGTTCTATCATCCGGTGGGAGTGAGGCGAGTCTATCCTTAAGTCTAAAAACTCGGTGAACGAGAAAGCTTGGTTGTGAGTCTTCTCAATCTTCACGGTAGGGGATTGAGTTATTGCATTCCGTGCAGTTTGAGAGAAGGAACCTTAATTTAATTAAGGATTCTACTTCCTTAGTGTTAGTTACCGGAACACTCCACCCTGGTCGGTGGGCGGGGAAAGTTGGTAATGTTGAAAGACGTAAACGGTTTGTTCTGTCAATGGAAACGGTCTAGATGCAATACGCTGATAACTAGAAATTTGCAGAAAGGGGTGGAGCGAATGAGTCGTTCCAATCCAATGACAGGTAGGCAGCCACGTTCACAAGCCCGTCCCCGAATACCTGGCACAATGGAAAGGTACAGAAGCGCTGTGGAAGGCTGGAGTCTGATTATCAAAGAGCTCCGGAAAGATCAAGTACCAGAAGTGGCCTGGAAGAGCTGGATTAGCGGTGGACGCAAAGCGATCTTTGATATCGTGACCGACGGCGGTTGGTACCACTTGAGTGAGATTCTGGCCCCAGAAGCGATCCCAAGGTAGACCCCCGTACGCGCAAGGGGGGAGATCGTCAGCCGACCTAGATGGATATCTGACCCCAAGCTCTGCTTTCATTCTGCGGAATCGAATTGCGGCGGTTCGGCGCATCGCCTATACCAACACGTGGTGACACAGGATTCTCAAAGGCGCTCCGGGCAAAGGCTGGTAGGCGGCCAATCGGAAACTCAGTGTGAAAAGATGACCACTCAGTCAGACTGCATAGGGAGGAAATCCCGTTGCTGCAAACCAGAAAGGACAGGCCTCTGCTTAAAAATGTTGGAGAGAAAAGGAGTCCCAGAGAGATAAAGAACATCTCTGTCCAAACTCTCGTTGCGTATTTTTCATCGGGTACGTATGAGAAAGCGTAAGTGAGGACGGGTTCGGCAAGGGGATCATCCACCCTGGTAGGTGCTGCCAGGTTCAAACCCCGACCAATCTCTTCAACTATTGGGTGCAAAGAGTTTTCCCACTTCGTTAAGTTATAGAGTACTAACGAAAGTCAACTTGTGTTCAAAGTTGAGTTTCATGTAAGTTCGTGTCCCGCGGGGAGAACTAGTTCTCTAATTGAGTTGGTTGAGGAATGCACTGAACAGGCATCATAAGTCAGAAGACCTACCAGATTCAAACTATATAACGATCCCTCGCGGCTTCTTGTATACCCAAAACTCTATTCTACGTTTTCGCCTTCGTCGATGGCCGACATAGAGCCCTCCGCTAGCACAATTCATAGCCCGGGAAAACTATGCTGCGAAGTGAGTTCCCTCCGAGTGGCGTCTCTTTACATTCATAGGTTCGAAATTCGGCTTGATGGACTGATAACTTCCTTCACTGATGGACCGGTCAAAAAAAGTGAAAGGAAGCGAGAAAAGTGTAAAAAGAAGCATCTTCTCGAGGAAGAGATAGATATGTCGATGGTTGAAAGGCTAGCGGACATCCTTTCTCAAAGTAGTTAGTAGCCTCCTAACCCATTGTGCCCTCGTCGCGGCGTTAGCCGACATTGGCGGTGCCCTGAAGTGAAGAGACTAAGCGAGCCGACCAAGTAGGATAACGATTCTCATGCCTGATCGCCCGAACCAGAGTCCCTCTTTTGTCCATTCGCCCCTAAGGAACGAAGTCACTCGACCACCGTACGACCGAAAAAACAAGAAAGAAAGTACGTTGATCTTTGAGAACTGGAACTGGGACTGCCCTAAAACGTGTTGGCTGGATTGAGAGATAGCCCCTTTAGAGATAGGGGCGGTCAGAGGCACTGTCAACCTTAACCGGCACACGCACCGGGCATAATCAACTGATCCCGAAACTTCAATCGAGAGAGAAAGCGGCGGGACAATCAAAGGGAAGAGCCGAAACTTCCATCGCAACAATTTCATTGCCTCAGGTTAAACAACCGAATCTCCTAGCTCCACTAATGGGTAGTATTAACAAGAACAAAAGTCAGGAAATCAATCAAAAATCAGTCTATTGGCTCTTGTAGTAACTAGTGTAGGAGCATAGACATCAAAAAGCCATTGTGGGTAAAAGACCCAGCCAATCGAATCAAATAAGTCAATAACTCACTCAATAAGAGGATCTTCTTCAAGAGGTTGAGTGACGGGAACTTACCAATGACGAGAGCTTAACGAAGGACTCATTTCCATAGCGGGAGCGTACGCAAGGAGCTAATCACAAGGTAGGGTGGTATCGATATCATCATTATCGTATGGATATGGTTCATTTGGCAAAGTCACTAAATCTTCAACTACACAGAACAAGAAGAGTCTATCGGGAAGGCTTGATTAGGGTATATCCTTGTCCCGTCCCTTTTCAACCCATGAGAAAATTCACGATATATTCAATATGCTAAGAGGTTCCACTCCGCATCCTAACGGAAGCCCTTCCTTATGTCGGTTAAACCAATAGATTCGCGGACGACGGAGACGAAGCGAGCGATCGCCCATGAGGCAATGGAATTGTTTTGATTTGATTCTCATGTGGCTCTCAAAAGCCATTCAATCTCCCCACCTTCTGTGAAGCTAGCTTTACTGGTTGTGTTTTGGAGAGTGGTTTCGAGATCCGGTGGCGGAGGTGAGTGCTGTCCTCGAACGCGAAGCTAACTCTCTATGTTGATTCCTTCTCTTGTGCCTGCCGATTCGATGACTCCGGAAAAAGTGGCATCATCGGCTTCTGACTTTGAAAATAGGAAGCAGACAAGTGAGTAGTTGAATATCTGACAGGCGGCTAGCCGACATACCCAAAAGAAAGGACTAAGCTTAAAGAGGACCATAGACCGAAGAAAAGATATATACGCCAGCTCGAGTGCAAGCTACAGTTCCAGTTGTTCCAACTATCGGCTACCTTTCTGACTACCGGAAGTGGAAGGGCATACTCTAATCCAGTGATCAAAGCGGACAAGATTAGTTGAATGACTAGCTGACTTGACATGGCGAGTGCTTATTCATAAATCGATTCATCCACGGAATCAAAGGCGGAGTCAAGAGTCCCAACTGACTTTTTCTTAGGGCCCGCTTGAAAAGAGAATAGAATAACTGCGCGCGCTATCAGACTTAGGGATCAGTTCATCATCACTAAAAAGCCTTCCTTTCGGAAAGGTCCCATCAAAATGTCTATTCCAAATGTCTATAGTAGTATACATACCGTTACATACGTGATTGTTCGCTCGATCTGGCATGATGAGAATCGACTCGAAGATCAATTCCATCTCGGTTGCTAAAAGCTAATTCAAAAGAGTTGACTGGGAGCCGACAAGGGTACGGTTGGCAACCTCTATTTTGCCTACAGACAGTCCTTGCTTTTGAATTAACTGCTTCTTCATCTGCGCTTCATCTTCTAGAAAAGGAAGTACTACAACCTCTTCCCGCGTCTGAGGATGCTTAGTCTAAGCTTCTTCGTCTGCGCTGCTTCGGATGTAGATACGTCTGTCTCTTTTGATTCGGCGGATACACATACATTAGTTGCCTCTTACTCAAAAAGAGTTGTGTCCCGGTATAGTCAACAAGACCTTCAGTGCCTTTTCAACGCACGCGTTAAGCTCCTCTAATGCCCTAATCATTCGGTTCCTTCCACATACGGGCTAACTATTAAACAGATACCACTTACTGGTACAGTCATACGGACAGGAAGGACATAACAAAGAGGACACCCGGAACAAGAAGGAACAACTGATATGTCAACAACAAGCCGGAAGAACAAGACAGACTCTAATCAAAGAAAGCCAATCGGAGATAGAGGATAGTGTGGAATTCGCCACCGACCAGAGCAAGGGACGGAGCCCCTAGTAAATACAGTAGTTATAGGGTGGCAGTGCAGTTAATAGGTAATGGTAGTTAGTGAGTGCAGTGACTTGGATAGCAGTTAATAGGTGCTTAGTGACTTCCCTGTGACTTGCTTGACAGTGAGTTGACCCTGTGACTTGCTTTCAATCCCTCCCTCCTTTCTAGTACAGTAGTTAGGTACTTGGATGGCCTTCCTTCCGGATTCGAACCCATCAAGCCCTTCGCACGTAGATCGTGTGTCAAACTAATAATGGATAGGGCGAGGGGCCCCCCTCCCACTCCCTCGCTCCATTCACTCCCGCTGGAATGCTTGAGCGAATGGCCTCCCCTTCACGAACCAAGAGAGGTGGCCAAACCAAGCTATAGAGATGTTCCACAAACATCTTACTTGAAGCTCTGTGTAGACGAAGAGACAACTCTTTGAACTAGAAAGAAGGTACCGGCAGTACCTAGACAGATGAAGAAGTACCTGAACATGGCTCAAATTCCACCCACATCCCTGGATAAGGGGTCTCTCAGTCTGGTCTGTTTCCAAAACCCGGAATTGGTATATCATTTATTGGTGTATATCTCGTTCAAGGGCCCTTATATGCTCTTCGAGAAGTAGCGGCTATTTCAGAAGCTTATCATGCTACCTTAACTTGTGTTCATGCAAGCGCTACTCCGAAGGTTCACTCTGGTTGTCATCATAGGATTTAAGGTTTCAGCCAATTGTCCGGTTTGGTTCATCTGTCTTCCTAGTCTATCTCATACCGCCATCCATCCTTGGCCTAGTCCCGGATCCCGCCACCACACGAACTCGAGACGAGAAGGGGGCTCGGGTGTCCTAAAAACGAGGGATTTGAAAGGTCGGTCAGAGAACGAATTCTTTGTTTGAAGCATGTGACTTGTATCAGACGAGTTAGCCCTACTTCAGATAAAGGATTAGGCAGGATGAAGCCCCGGGCTTTGACCATGTATTCAGAACACGAACTCTTAACTGAACTTATAAATTGCGTAAGAAAAAGAAGGACATATAATGGTGAGTCGAATCAGGCGCAGCAGACTTTCCGTCAGACTTGGCGTGCTTCACAAATGACTTGATTTTGGTTCTTCCCGGGCGTAGAGACAGACAATCCCATGTGTTTGGGTACCAATCATTCTCCATGGTTATCTATGAAGATAATGAGGTGGAATTGCCAAGACAAGAAGCAGGATCAAAGCTTTTTCTAAGAAATGTTTTGGACATCATTAGAGTCCACCAGAAGTCTGAATTTTTGCTTGAGACGAAGGTAGGAGATGGGTGGAGAAGTCTCGATCTTATATTTCTATTTCTCTTTACGCAATTTCTAGTTGAAAAGTCTACGGTGAGAAAAACAAGACTGAACAATTCGAACAAAAGGCGCTATAAGCCGCCTATAAAAAAGAAAGCATTCCTCTCTCCCCGGTGGCAGAGCTTTCCATCGACCATAGGGGGACGGAAAGATTCGCATTGAAGACCGGGGAAGGAGTGAGAGATCCTTAGTGAGGCATATTTATATGTTAAAGTTATCCCGCATCTACGGTCAATCAGTTTCCTTCCGCAGGTGCCTAGCTTCTGCCAGCGCTCTTTCAGCTGCTTCTTCTCTACAGGGTACTTCGTCTGTTGAACTTTCTTAAGGATCCTATCCCTCCCCATTCTGAGTCTCTATCTGATTCATAAGCTTCCCATTTAAAGTATGTTGAACTTGAATCTGATTTTGAAGCGGAAGAAGAACAGGGAGAAAACTGCTGATGCCTTCTTGTAACCGAGCTTCGGGACGGCGTATGGTACTCATTCATAGGTTGCCGGGGCTACTATCTCAACCAATCATACCTGTTATATCGTGTGAACGAAACTGCACTCCGTCCATAGAAGGGGCCCTGGATCTATAATCATCATTAGCCGCCCACCCATCCTAAGACCGAAGCTTTCACCCGCGAATAGAATTTCACACGACCAAGTTAAGTAGCGAATCGTACGCACTGCCTCCCGCAAAGCTTTCTAGGCATCCAAGATCTTCCGCCCCGTCATGTGCAACGTTAAGCCAGTCACCGCGAAGCGATGATACGCGGCCCCGATCTCCCATCAGAGTCGTCGGAGAACACCTTCGGACCAAGTGCCGTCCTCCGGTAGCCGTGCCATCCGAAATCCGTGAAGTCGGTGACCGTCCTTGACTTTTCTTTCCCTCTGTCTCGGCCAAGTTGTCAACTGCATGATGCTGGGATTGTGAATTTGAAAGAATAAGACCCTTTTGATCAGCAGGGGCATCAGGAGGCAACCACCCCGCTCGGAGCAATGCTTCGGGATTAACCACTCCTGGTCCTATCGAACCAGCTTCTTCATTCTGGACTTTGTGCAAAATGGGTTATTGCCTAATTAGATTATTTCAGATAGAGATAGCCTAAGCCACTTTTTGAGATCGCTATGGGGATGATGGACACTAAGTGGAAGCGGAGTACTGCCTTCCACCCGCAGACCAAGACTCCAACCGAAGCACAGACCTGAGAATTGGTAGTCGGAGAATCGGTAGTCGGAGAATCAGTAGCTTGTCAATTTTTGGTGTAAGGCGAAGCTCGTAATTGTAAATAGGGTCCCCCTTTGTGTTAAGTGAAGTGAGGCGGGGTCACCGAACGAACGACGTTTGTTTACTTGCACGCGATCTCATCCAGAGCCTTTACATTAGCAGTCTTTCATCATTTTATGTAATTATTCAAGTTCTGTTAGGTTCTTAGTAGCAGTCGACGACCTTTTCTTCTTTTACTTCACATAGCTTTTCGTCTCCTTGATAGCTGGAAGTTCTCCAAAAGTATGAAAAGCTGGAGGACTTTGTACCATCCATTCAGGTGTGGTTGGATTCTGTTCAACAGCCCAAGGACTTGGAGCACATCTTTTGTTCTTTCCACTGCTTGAAGTGATTGTTACGACCACGAAGAAACGACGAATCCCAACTACGGATATATAAGAGCCGAAACTGCTCAGAGCATTCCATCCGGCGTAAGCATCTGGATAATCTGGAATGCGACGTGGCATACCCGAAAGCCCTAAGAAATGCATGGGAAAGAGGGTCAGATTAACCCCGAAAAAAGTGATCCAAAAATGGATTTGACCTAAAGTTTCAGGGTATGTCCGACCAAAGATTTTACCCACCCAATAGTGAAATCCTGCAAATAAAGCAAAAACGGCTCCCATAGAAAGTACATAATGGAAATGTGCAACCGCATAATAAGTATCATGTAGAGCAATGTCTAGCCCAGAATTAGCTAGAACTATTCCAGTGAGCCCTCCTATTGTGAACAAGAAGATGGACCCTACAGCAAATAACATGGGTGTTTTGTATTGTATCGAACCTCCCCACATGGTAGCGATCCAACTAAAGATTTTGATTCCAGTGGGGACAGCTATGATCATGGTAGCTGCGGTGAAGTAGGCACGCGTATCAACGTCTGAGCCCACAGTAAACATATGATGAGCCCAAACCAGAAATCCAGGAACACCTATACTGATCATGGCATAAACCATGCCTAGATACCCGAAGACCGGTTTTCCCGAAAAGGTCGATACGATATGACTAATAATACCGAATCCAGGCAGAATGGGAATATACACCTCTGGATGACCGAAGAACCGAAAGAGATGCTGGTATAATATGGGGTCTCCCCCTCCAGCAGGATCAGAAAAGGTTGTATTAAAGTTTCGATCGGTTAATAACATTGTAATTGCCCCTGCCAGTACCGGAAGTGATAATAAAAGTGGGAATGCTGTCACTAGAACGGACCACACAAAAAGGGGTAATCTATGCATAGTCATTCCGGGTCCACGCATGTTGGAGATAGTTGTTATAAAATTGATAGAACCTAAAATTGATGAAACACCTGATAGATGAAGACTAGAAATTGCTGAATCAACTGCTCCTCCAGAATGGCTGGTAATACCACTTAAGGGCGGATAGACCGTCCACCCAGTGCCGCTACCCACTTCTACTAAGGCTGGGCTTAATAGGAGCAAGAGACTTGGTGGCAACAACCAGAATGATATATTATTTAATCGTGGAAATGCCATGTCAGGTGCACCTATCAGAATCGGAACAGACCAATTACCAGATCCACCTATCATCGCCGGCATAACCATAAAAAAGATCATTAAAAAAGCGTGAGCCGTTATTAAAACATTATAAAGTTGATGATTCCCACCAAGAATTTGATCGCCGGGTCGTGCTAATTCCATACGAATCAGTACTGAGAAGCATGTGCCCATCACTCCAGCAATGGCACCGAAGATGAAATATAGAGTACCTATATCCTTGTGGTTAGTAGAGAACAGCCATCGGACCGGATTTGTCATTAAAGTTTGAATTGACTTTCCTTCCTTATCAGAGAGGGGCCCCCTCGCTTAGGGGCTGAAAAACACCAAATGATGGTGCAATGGGGAGCGGGAGTCGAACCCAATTCTTCCACGACCCAAGATGATGACAACTGAGCAAAGACGAGGCGCTTGCGGGCTAGGGTGACTCTATCAAGGGTTAGCTAGTTGCTTATTCGTCAGAAGGGTGACGAGGGTTCTCACTTTCTTACAGATGCTGTGCAAAAGTCAACTTCACTATTCTATCCCGTGTACCCTATAACCAGCACGCTGACTTTCTCATCTCAACTTCCTTACTTACGATATAATAGCAAAAAGGGGGGTCAGAAACTCATACACCAGCTCCAGGGTTAGCTTTGAATCCAATTCCTCACTTCTAGACTGACGGATAGCCTAAACTGACTCTATGCCGGGGGATGAAGACCTACTTGCTGACAGGAGCGAAGCGGTGAGGTTTTGAATGGCAGGCCTTTTATCGGATTCAAAAATCATTGTTGATATGATTGTTAGGAGGTCGAAGCCACCTTGGACAGCATTACCTTGGTGGCAAGAAGTTAGAAGGCTGTGCGAAAGATTCCATCCGATAATCAACCATTCATATCGAGAAGGCAATAGATTTGCGGATTCATTGGCGGGTTGAATGTGGCAGAAACCGCATTCTTCTCTCAGATGCAGATGCTGCAAAGAAGCTTACTAGAAGAGCAGTAACTAAGGCAGAGCTCTCACTTTCATGCTAAGGGGATCCGGCTCTTTTCCTACATACAGTAGGGGCGGCGAAAGAGAAAGAACTAAAGTGCTCTAGCTTATGCCTTTCCTGAAAGGAGCTTTTCTTTGACTTGAGTTTAGTGTGCTTTCAATCAAGTATTAGAAGATAGCTCGATAAAGTCTTTACTATCAGAGTACGGTAAAGAAAGGGATATTACTATTATTCCACGAGAAAATAGAGAGAGCAGATGGAATCGTACCACCAATGCTTACTATAAAGCAAAGAAGTCTCAGAGCGGAAAGCCAGACTTCCCACAGCAGCAACCCTGAGAGAAAGTGATCCATAACTTGATTTAAGAGCTTCTCTTGACTACAGGAACGGAGAGCGAACGAAACACACTACCTACGGTAATGGAAGAACCGCTAACATCAGACAGCACCCGGGGATCCTCTTCTGACTTTAAGAGCAGCAACCGAGCTCAAGGGACTCTTGACTACTCTGCTGTGCGGGCACGGGCAGAGAAGAGAAAGAATCAGACTCATTCTAGCAGCTACCGTATTTCAGGTTTTCCGTGAATGCGCTTTTCTCTGACTTTCCTATCAGATGCTGGAAAGCCATCTACTGTTCTAAGCTTACTCCTCTTGTTTATGAAAAGCCTCTCAGAGGCCAAGTTCTGTAGAGAAAAACATGAGGTGCGGGGCTTTGCTTTTTCTTTCTTCCGTGCATTTCTTGCAACAATCAAAATAGTTTTTTTCAAGGTTCTTGAAAGTCAGCTGCTTGCTGCTCTTGAGCACTGTACCGGTTGGTTCGGTTCTTAAAACACACTGAATCTCGGTTGGTCTGTCTCCCCAAAACAGGAATGCCTTATGTGGCCCGGGCTTCTATCCTGACTTTCTTTCTTGAGCTACCCGGCTCTACTAAAGATAATACGAGCTTGATCTGCGCTTCTCGCAAGCACAACCGCATTTAGGAAAGTCGTAATGCTGATGCTGGTGATGATGCAGATAGTTCATATGATGTTGATGGTGATGTTTACTTCTATTTATATCCCGCCGTCAGTCTGATGACGAGCCGGGTTGATTGGAGGAAGTCCAAACTGCAACCACATTAGGAAAATGATGATGGTGGTAACTTCTACTTTTATCCCGCCTGAAGCCTGATTGGCGGATTGATGAAGAGTAAAGGCTTCCGTGGGCGGGCATGCTGAGGCCTCGCCACAACCGGAAGGTTTCCTTGAGAAAAAGGTGGTTGGTTCCTTTTTATATGCCGCCGGGTCGGTCTTTGAGAGAAAGCTTGTTTGTCACGTCGTACGACGGTAAAGGTTGCAAAACCCATGTCCGTCGGTGCTGCCGACTCGACTGGGTTGATCTGCAAACTAACCTTTGCAGTGGGTTAGTATTAGTCTGAATATGATGCAATGCGCATTGTAGAGAAAATGTTATGATGATGCAACATGACGTTGCTAGTTCGGGTAGTCGTTGATGAGCGTTGCTTGTTGTACCATCAATGTCTCTAAAAAAAATATCAGTTACAAATCATTCTCTCCCCGTCCTGTTAACTCCTCCTCTGCTGGGTTTGAACTCATCTCGTGCAAACAGTCAGTCTGTCTTTCTTAAATAGTCAAGATCTTCTAATGCTATGCCTAAAAGTCAGCCCCACGGTGTTTTATAAAGAATGAAATAGTTATTAAGTCTAGGAAGGAAATTGAAGACGAGGAAAGAGAAGATGCGGAGCAAGGTCTTGAGTATTGAATGAATATGAGTGTAAGGCATCGGTTTATTGTATTGGTGGAGCGTTTACTGGCATAGGTGAACTATTGGGAGGCCTGACAAGGGCTAATTTCAATGACTTTGACCCTGCGTAACGAGTGTGCTAGCACTATCAGTCGTAAAGACGAATAAGTCGGGCTAACGCCTCTTTACCCTCTTTTCTTAGCATCTCAAAGAGACGATCACGATCCTCTGGCAAATAGTTCCACATCTTCAAGTCTATCTCTTGAAATTGAAATTCATGCTATCTTGCAAAACCCCTCCCTTCTGCAGCGACTCTAAATAACTAGAAGAAACTCTCGTCGCTTCCGCTCTTTCATACTGCTCTTCTATCTCTTTCATTGGCGCAATCTTCTCTTCTTTGAATTCAATAATTCAATAAATAATTGCAATTGACTTTTATGAAAAATATCTCCTCCCTTTAATCTAATCAGTCTATTACTTCTGAGTAAGGCACTTTCCGAATGGAAGGTGGAGTTAACAGCAAGCGCAATAGAAAGGCAGTTGAAGGCAGGGGAGGTGCGATAGGCTTAGATCAGATGCAAGCAAGCTCAGTCTCAATATGCGCATTAGAGAAGGGGGGAGATTAGAAGGAATGGTTACCCATCCGGCTCGAAAGAGAAAGACGAGCGTCGGCCAAGCGAACAACAGCTATAAAAACAAGATCTTTCCTGTTCCTGCGGCTCGTTCAGCTCCTGTGGCTGTAGCGGCTATCAACTTAGATGCCCAGGGTTCGGTTCCTTCGTGTGGTTCTTCCGGGTAAGCGTATTTCAGCTAATCCTGCAAGCGCTAAAAGAAAAGCAAAAGCTGATGTCTTTGGACCAACCAGGACCAAACTCCACTAAAAGCTTGTTTAATTTCATGAAGGTGCGCTTCAGTTTATCTTTCTTACCTTACCGCTCCCTTCCTGTGCTTCTATCGTGTATGAAATTCTCTTCCTCACTGTGCTCACACTGTTAAACGAAGCAGCACGCACTAAAAGCTTAATCCGAGAGCGCTAAAACGCTTCAGTCAGATACTTTCTATTTGAAAAGCAAGCACTAAACCGATAATCATACCTGATTTGACGAAGCTAGACGTCAGTCGACTTATTCGAGGATCTCCTTTGCCTTGCCGCTCTGAAAGCAAGCGCTTTGATGAAGCTGGAGAGCGCCTCTGCTTTTATCGTAGAAGAGTGATATCTCTTTCCGCTCCTCTTCGATTATTGGTTTCGCTTTTTTCTCCCGCCCCTGCATGGCATTATCATGACTCACCTGCCTCAATATCGATTGAAAGCATGCGCTGGTTATGGGATAGGAGTAGATCGAAATCGGGGGGAGAAACGCTTCTTCCCGACATCAGCATGATGAACTAGCTTCTTCCCGGATAAGGCCATTTCTCTCTCGAATCAGTGCATCAGCTATAGATGCTGCCCCGGCTACAAGAACTTCTCTAGAGATCGAAGAAGAATGGAACAACCTCACTCAATAACACATATCCCTGTTTGTCTTCCCCCACTTCCTCGGTGCCATGACAAGATGATTCTTTCATGTGTGGGCGTGTAATAAGAGATTGCAGAGGTCCCGGGCCGGGATCACGGGCTGGGAGCCGTGCCAACCAAAGGCTAGTTCCTCCATGCAGTCTGGACTGCCCCTCCCCGTCAGAGGAGTCTTGTCCATTTCCCCCCGAAGATATGGATCGGTCAACCGGGAAAGAGAAATTCCTTTTTCATGTCCATCTTCGATGATAAGCCGAGAGATGGCACATTTCGCTGAGCAGGAGGGATAATACTAGTATAAGAAGGGTGGCCAAAGGGCATTCCTTTGCCACGTGAATCAGACTAGGTTTATCTCAGATGCGGCGAGAAGGAATGCAAGGATACGAGACTTTGGGCTGAAGGAAGCACTCGAGCGGGCTTATCTACTCGACATTCGAGTCATTTTAGTGGTGACTTTACTCATTGGGGTCTGGTGGAGCTTCCTTCCCGAAGAGATTTTCAACCAACCGCTGTCATGCCAGATTACGGGCTGTTATCGATACCAACTTGGCCAGCAATATAGGTGCGCCTTGCCACCATTGGGTGGTGCACGATGAGCTCGCAGATTTCTATCTAAAGAAAGAGGAAGCGGTTGGCAGCGGACGGGGCGCAGTGAAGTAGAGGATTAACTAACTTCCCTTCCCCGCCTTCGGCGCCTTACTGGTCTTATCGCTGCACCTTACAGCCGCTAAACAGTGAGAGCACTGCAGCGGAAAAGTCTTTGAGGCTTACCGCTGACGACTGACAGCTGCTGACCGCTTCGTAGAGACTGACCGAGACTCACAGCCTTACAGCTTACCGACAACAACTGTCACCATCCGTACAGCTGCTAGCTGGAATGGTGGGCATGCAAGACCTTCAGGCCCCTTAGCCGGGCCTGACCATGCTGACCAATCTTTTAATTGTCACATTGGTCAACCATCTTGGTCAGGCCATGCTGTACGCTAATGGTAATTACCTCCCAGGAAGGGGAGCCGCATAAAAAGAGACCCTGACTGTATTAGAGCAGCAGTCGGACTCGTTGCAAGAAAGGGTAGTTGAATGTGTTAGGCGGAGAGAATATAGCACGTAGAAGCTTATAGAGTCGGTAGTTCGACGGCTTAATGCTTGCCAGAGAGAGTTCTATAGCCCTTAGGATAAAGACATGACCATAGGATTGAATAGAGAGCGCCTTTGGGCTCCTCTTAAATACCCAATTTCTTGTATTCATGTCATGATTTAGCGCTGAGGAGGCCTTCGCTCTGTTGGGAGGTCGAGATGTGGTGTCTAGTCACAACCTGCAGAATAAGAAGATTATCCTTTTTATATGGTTCGCATAGATAGATCATCTCGTTCTACTTTTTGATGTCTTACCGTCTTTGGTGGTCTCATTTAACCAGTGTGCCCACGTGACAATAAGAGGATCGATAAAGGAGAGAAAGTCCTCGTCCATTCACTATGTCAGTGACTTGCCTTATCCGAAAAAGCATCTTCTCGTCACCTTAGGGACTTCGGTTTTGCCTCAGCTACATTCAAATTACGGATCAGTAAGAAGACTAGCACCCTTTGTCTGCTCCTTAAGCAAGATCCCATATCCCATAAAGAAAAGAGTCCACTAGTGATATCTATGATTGCAGCGAAAATCATGCCAGGGTTCGGAGGTTTCCGATCCTGCGGCTAAGAAAGGGATGTGCTTGCACCCGCAGGAACGTCAGAAGACAAATAGCTCTTATTCCGCGAAGACTTCTTTCTTATGTTATGTCCGTCCATTGACTTTCTTTCCCCTTTGGCCTTTTTGAGCGGGAGGACTTGATGAAGATGGCTCATCGGTGGTACCTTTTTAGAGCTTTGCCAGTCACCTATTCCCTTTGACCTTGTGACGACCGCAGCTCTGTAACCTGTTGCTGGAGACTTTTGACCTGAGCTCGTCTTTCCATTATGAATAGAATCATATCATCTATGGTCCTTTCTACCTTCTCGAGCAAGCTACCGAGACTTTGGCCGTTGTTATACTTACGAAAAGGTCGATAACCGCCTGCCTAAAGGCAGATGAGTGAGCAATCTCTAGCGAGTGTATTCTTCAGAATAGAAAAGATTTGAGGAAGACGTATCTACAGCAGTGGGCCTAGCAGCAGAAGGCGTGGAAGTTGGCTAAATTGCTCTTAAAAGATCTGGACGAAGTCTTTTCCGGCAGGAAGGGGCTCCTTTTTCAGTTAGTGAGGTTTCCGGGTATACTTTATACTTTCACTTCAATAAGTGATGTCTTGAGGAATCACAACATCTGGTGGAGTTTGAATGTTGAAGTTCAAGGACTCATCGACATTTTCCAGGTTTCCTCATCTTTTTCTGGAATGAATTCCGTTTTGTTTTAGTTGTGGCTGCTACGATATCTGCGATCATATCACTAAGACTTGAACCTGGTATATGATATATACGCGGGTTGCTGTGGTCTTCATTCATTGCCCACTCGCTCTTCGGTGCGAATAAGGAAGAAGTTTGTGCTCAGTTAGTCTTCCAGGTTAGATGTCTACGAATAACTAATACTTATGTAACCACAGTCGTAGAATAGAAAGTGATGTCCCACGGAATGCTCACTATCAATGTCAGAAGAGAAGCAAGCTTTTAGCTTAGGACAGACGAAAGGAATGTTAAAAGGATATACGACTGTAATGAAAAGCTCTTTTTTCTCCGCTCTCTGAGGAATGGCTGACGTAGGTTGTTAAGGAACTTCTTTCACATGGGGAAGGGGAAGGGAAGCAGGGGATATTCCATTGAGGGTGGGAATTAGATAGGATAATCATACCGACCATGGCAGACATAGACTCGAGCCCCACTCCTGTGCTTTGAGAGACTGGAGCAGGTGCTCCCACTAACGAGTAGAATGAAAGGTAGCTATCCCTCTACCGGGTAATGGACATCACGATTGACTCCAACTGATAAGGCGGAGTATGGCCTAAGGCTATTGGACTATAAGGCACAGTTCGTACACAAACAAGGGCTGAGACTGACACCGGACGTGGCTTGGCTAGAATCAAAATCCTGTAACTAACAAGGAACAAGGATTGGTTGATTAGAACATAGGGAGTAAGAGCATAGAGATAGCCCTGGGCTTTAGGAGAGAGTTGGACTATGAGCATGGGGAGGGTATATACTATAGGACTTTGACTACACTTTACTATGGGCTAAAGCACTTAGACGGGATAGACTCTACATGGGATATTGGTATTACTGTATTAGCTATGGAATCGATATTGAATATGGACATAGAGATAGAGAGATAGAGCATACGACTTAGCACCCGCTCTTATTTTATATTATATTATTCTAAGTGTAGGCGACAAAAAGTGTAGGGTCGTGAGCAAAAAGTCAGCTTTCGCCTGTATGTAAAACAGAACTTTCTCAATTTGACAGGCCCGGAAAACCTGAAAGTGAGTTTTGACTGCTATACGAAATTAAAGTTGTCACAATTTCTCTGTCCGGCGGCGGACAGGAAATGACCAATTTCCAGCTATGTCAGATCTCGCTGGGCAAGTTCACTCTTTCTGCTGTTGGGGAAAGAAGTTTCATTGGGGAAGGTGCTATCTTCTAGTTGATCACTTAATTAGCTTAAAGGATTGATCTTTGCTTGAACTTAGCCCGACCGACTTAAAGAAAGATAACTAGGTGCCACCTTTATATTCAAGCATTTCTTTCGCGCAGAAGCGTGAGAAAAAGCCATATAGTACCGAAGGAGATTGAGGTGGATCAAGATCGGCTTTTCGAACCTCGTATCCAAGCAAAGGAGCCATACTATACTGTTTAGTTTAAATTAGTTTAAATAGGATCCTATGCTGGATGTACACAAGCTGCATTGCTAACTGTTTGGGGATTGGATCCGTGATGGTCCAAGAGGCCTTATTTTCATTCCGCAGAGCAGATGTGCAAAGCCTCGACAATGAATGTAATCGAGGAGCTATTGCAGCAGCTATTCCTCTTCAGCGTCTGGGTCAGCAAGAGGGGTCTTTGATTCGATTCTTATTCTTAGTCATCGAGGGAACCTTCTTACTCACATATCTGTGGTCTCTCTCGTTCGTTCGATCGATAAGGAATTCCTCTTTGTCCTTATCTGAGCTATAGAGTTAGAGGTAAGCAAGTGTAGCTAGTTCGATTGACTTCCCCCGGTTGAAGACATGCTTCGAGGCCGATAAGCAAGAAAGCGAACAAAAAAGCCTTTGTAGCTCCAACAAAAGGAACACAGTAGGGTAGAGATCACCTCAGCCTCGCTAGGGATATGGACTTGGAATAGGAAATCGTAATGCGCCAACAAGAAGAAAAGAGAGAGAGAGAGAAATGCTGGTCGCTACTTGAATTTCGGGGTAGTCAAGCCTTTCCCGAAAGATAGGTAGAGAGGCACTAAAGGTCAAGCCTGAGATAGGGTCGGACAATAGAAAGCAAGGAGAACATGGAGAATGAGGGATTGACGCACCCGTTCGCCACTTTGTTCTCAACTTAGTTTCTGAGAATCGTCACCGGTCCTGAGGCCCTTAAACAAAGATCAAAAGAGAAGCAGAAAGGAAGAAGGGCGTCTTCTTTGCTAGATTCTGGCCAGCACAAATTTTCCGTTCTATAGGAAATTCTTTTACATATTAAGCGGGTCAAACCAGTCCACCGTGGTCTTGTTTCGGGTTTGTTTGACCACTGGAGCTTGGGTCCATGTCCTAGTCCTTGAGTTTGGCACTGGTTTGGAACAAGCTCTTGATGCTCCCTTTCTTCTTACCGTCACGGTTCGAGTCAACTCACTTTTTTATATAAGGGCCCCTCCTAGTTGAGATTACAAGAAGATGGGAATGCAACCACCGATAAGGAAAGCACCTTAACTCTTTATCCATTCCATCTGCCTCGAGCCTTTGTTCTAAACATCCTTCTCGAATGATCTAGTTGGAAAACAACTGGGACTCAAGAGGGAATGAGTCCTATCGCTATTGGTATTGGTTTCCCACCCGAAATGGCTACATGCAGCTCGATCCCCTTCTTTTCCATCTATAGAAAATTCAAGTTGTCATGATGTTTATGACCTTAGCAACGACCGGGAAATTGAACTTGAAATCTTGTTTTACCGGGTTAGCATGATGGATTCTAGGGCACTGTACGTGGAAAGGCATAGATAGAGGAAGCAACTGACTTTCTACTTGGCTTGACGGTGATAGCTTCTTCCGGGTTTGAGAGCATGGTCTTTCCTATGGGCAGTTTGGCAGAATAATGTACCGACGGTCTTGTCGAAGATCTGAGCTCCGAAAGTCATTAGTTGCGGAAAGTCGGAGTTGAGAAGTGGGGCAGAAAGTCAAATTAGTAGGGTTGTGGAGGTCTTGATTGTTGACTGTGACTGGTGCCTCCGCTCTGGTACAATCTTGAATGAAAGAAGGAAAGAAAGTGGGTCTCTCCGGACCCTCAGCCTTCTTGGCTGGGGGAAGAGAGTTATCACATCGCCTTGATCCATTGATCGAAGTGGTAATAGGAAGTACCTCGCTAATTGCTTCTTTGGTTCCAACCTTTAGAATCTGAGGAAGCAAGTGAACCAGGCAGAAGAGAGTGAGCTACTTGACGGGTCAACCTATATTAGTCCCATGGATTAGAGAACTCTTAATTGCGTAAGAGAAGAAAGCACTAATAACCAAGTAGAAAGAGAATACAGTATAGCCAAGTTTATGTCGATCTAGTGGCACATGATGAAATGGATAGAACTGACTTCTCACTTCCCGTCGACCCTTAACGAAGATGTCCAACCGGCGGGCTGGGGTGCCTGGCTGAGGTAGAACAGGTTGAGGTGTTGAGTACGGGAAAGAGCCAATTCACATCCTCGCCTTCGAGTGCTATCTTACCTAGCTCCCAAGGTGGGAACACTTAACTCATTCAGACGTTGTGCTCGGGCCTTGCCACTCCTCGATGGCTCTGATGCCCATCCCCCCTGACTGATGTAATGCGAAGCGCTCTCCTTAAACCGCTTTCGTTAAGCCTTTAAGTAAGGAACTTTCTTAGTGGGTATTGGTTCATTGAATACAAACTTAACCTGAAAGGTCAGATAGTGTGTCAGTGAAGACCAAGCCACGAACTACTAGCCTCTTCTCTTTACATCTACCTCCAAAACAAACAAAAAAGGACGAAGAAATTTCTATATAAAGAAAGATGTGGACTGGAGAGTTGGGATTGAGGTCAATATGCTTAACACATCGTAGTTGGACAGCTTATCGAAGGGTCGGCATCACACAGATAGCATGTGTGCCGTGAGTGAGAGGTCAATCACTTTCAGCTTTTCTTTCGAAATTATACAACATGATGAAGAGCTCTTATCGGCTTGAGTTCTGTATTCTTTTTTTTTCATAAGAGAATACAGTACCACTGGACAGAAAGTGTGCAGCGACTGATCCGATGGCCCCGGGGCATAGAAATACGGCGAGAGAAGGTAGGAGAGAGTTCGGGAACTCTAGAGAAGCGGCATAGGTGGCTTAATCTTATATACTGGGAACCTAGCTGGAAGAAGATCTAGCACTGACCAAGGAATCAGCATAAAAGGATTTATAACGTGATGAGATGAGCTCAACTAGAAGCTATAGAGCTTTGACCGCTCCTAGCCCAAGGTTGACTTGCCGCACCTATGAATGAGAACTCTTGCGCATAGAATCTTCGTCAAAAGAAAATCTTGAATACCCACCACCATCTTCCTTAGTTCGATGACTTAGGTTTCTCCCCGGAAGGGGGGAAGGCATTGAAGGCTGTACAATCACCCGAGATGAACTTTTAGAAAACTATAGTTATAGTGCAATCAGTGAAATAGGAAAGATTCATGATTCGGTTGGCTACCAAAGAGCCCCGATCCGAAGGACGTAACTGGATAGATGTATACCTCACATTGATCTATATGTCTGAAGACTGAAGTATAAGTATAGTCTGACTCCTGGCAAGTGAAGTTTGTCCCAGCTATATCCAGCTGAATGCCGAGTTCCAAACAAAAGGTGCTTAGTTCTACTCGGCAAAATGCCAGAAAAGGAATATGGTGTTTACCCAATTCAAATCTACAAGTAGTTAGAGTACCTTTAGGTAGTTTTCTTCTCGTAGTGGCACCGTACAAGAATGAGGAATAGAAAGCTTAGTAGCGGAATCTCACCTAAGAAAGAGGATCAGTAGGATGATGGACCCTAGAGAACCAAGGAAGTAGAGAGAACCCCACCCAGGGAGCTCCGATGGGAAGAAGTCTAGGTACAGCTTATCTTGAAAGCTAGGCAAAAGGATCGAGAGCGCTAGCCTGACTTATGAGATCTAAAGAGCTAAATCGAAGTGAAGCGATCGCTTCCCCGGAATTGGAAATACTTGTCACATACAATAGAGTAAACGACAGGTTCTTTTTTTTCTTTCAAGGCCAGCCGCGGTGAACGAGCCGAACCGTCGATACAATTGAGAAAGCGCTGCGCTGGAACTACTCATGCTTGACGAGCGATGCTTGTGAGGATGAGTTGCGCTCTGCGTGAACAGAGGTAGCGACTGTTCTGTTTTAGGGGGCCCCGGGCAACAAACATTATCGTATATAAGCTCACAACGTTCGCTAGCATAGCTCACTAAGTTAGCTCCTCCCATTTCCACTCCTGCTGTGTGCTAACTCCGAGCCATGAGGCGCAGGCTGAAATGACAAAAAGTGGAACTCATACTCACTGATATACGACGAATTGAAGCTTGCCTAGTCAAAGAGATCGCTGTGCACCTAACTTACTGTCTTTGGCCCTTTATTTAAGTCGAGCATAGCCTACGCTTCTTCCTCACATCAAGCTCAACGGTCGGTCAGACTGGCCCGCTCCCATTGTCAAGAGGCTATAGAACAAAGTCTTCTCCCGGATCTCCTCCTTGAACCAGTTATGGATCAATGGTTTGATATACCCCTGCCTTAATAATAACCTCTACCTGGCCTTTCCAAAGGTTTCTCTCTGGTACCACGACTCCATAGATCATCCTATTTACTTGGATCGCGAACTTTGTTGATATGATCATGATGAATGAAATGTCCTGATCGAGATGTGCTTTCAGCGATGGGATTACAGTCTCCGCGTGAATGAGAACAGGATAATGAAGGACTGCTGCTCGTTGCTATGATTCACGAGATCATGTGTTCCGATTCGATGACGACGAGCTTTCCCCTACTTTTGCTGAGTTTTTTGCCAACCTTACTACCCACCATTTAACGAATTCCTCTTAACAAGGGGCAAGGCTTAATGGTTCTATACTTTCTTATTCTTTCTACCCTTGGTCACTGAACTCTCTTCCCCAAAGAGCTGAAAGAGCTGAGCGCCACCACGAGTCGAGTTAACTGCAGCAGATTAACTAGCAAGGTACGACACGACTCGCAAAGTCCCTCGCTACCTTAAGGCATGCCTTCACTTGAGCAGAGATCTTCTATAATACGAAAATACCATCAGCCCACCTCTTTGCCACATTTGCTGATGAAAGAAGAGCAGGTCGGTTTCACTCCACCGAATCGCTTTTTCACTCGTAAGTTCCAATGTAGGCTCGATTGCTCAGTTGTATGCCACCTGTCTCTGAATGGAGAGAATGAGTTCATTGGCTGATATCTTACTAAATAGTAAGTGGTCAGGGTAGCAACGAATAATTTCATCTTTATCTTAGCTCTTTGACTGAGAAGGATTCTATAGCTGACTGAACCTCATTCGTAAAGGCGTATGAACCTCATTTCCTGGCAGCGGATCGGTAGAGAGGTTAGGGCATTCTCTATTTGAGTGCGTATTGACTGAGTGAAGCTAGAAGGAGCTACTGCAGGAAGATCGCAGCCGTGAACTATAGCACGGAATGTAATTGCTGGCTGAAAGTCATTCTTGTTCCTGAAGTTCAAGTCAATATCGCTTCTTTGACCAACTCAGGATTCCTGTTGAAATAGCATATTATGGTAATGGCATCGCCCCCATTGGCGCTTTAGCCCCCGGCACCCTTCTGTCCCCTTTTCCCTTGTAAGCATAGCGCTGTGTCTAGTCCGACCTTAAGCTTCAAGATGGATTGCTGAGATCCTTTGTACTGTACGTTGAAAAGAGACGAAAGCAGGCCCAATCTTATCTTAATTGGCATCATTCGTCCTCTTCTTGCGTTAGAGAGTGAATCGAAGAAGGGTAAGACTAGTCGGATTGATGGACAGAGGAAAGTGACATAGATTATATAGATGCCCCATAAGAGCAGGAGGAATCGGCTGCTTGAGAATCCACTGCTGGTGGAAGGTTTTGCAGGAGATGAATCACTAGTATAAGAAGGGGACAAGGAATGCCCTTTGCCACGTGAATCAGACTAGGTTTATCTCAGATGCGGGATTACCAATGTCACGATTGGAATTAGGAAAGGAAGCTGTGGCACTTCTGACTTTATATGAGGAGGAGGTGAAATCAATAGCAATAGTAGACACGCTACGATCTTTGTGGCTCTTTGCTAGACAGGAGCAGTACAGGAAGCATCGAATGCCAAGGTTCTTGTTACAGGCTAGGCTGCAAGTGAGAGTAATAGAATCAGCTCAGTTGTGAATGCTGCCGATGCCGATACCGGAGCAGCTAAAGGAAGCAGTAGCAGTACAACCGTCCAATTGCAATTTCATTGCACATTCGTTTTGAATCGGATGCTCACTCTTTCATTCAGTTTCATGGAACAGTGAACTTCCGTGCTGGGCGGGGGATGGAATTTATATTCATCATCATAAGACCGGTAAAAGCCGCATTCTTCCGAAAGATATAGGGAATTCCGACTTTCAACCTTCCACCAGGAGCGGATTCGATGCCATCTGATCTTTTTTTTCTTCTTAATGTTATAGATCCTATTCCTATTTTCAGTTTATAATAGAGTCTTCCCTTTCGATGAGAAGGTGGACAGTCATCAGTCCCAAAGCTCCTTCTTTCAAAATGGGCATACGCAGTCTCAGTCACGAAGAATGAGGCCGGGTAGTGTTTTTTATTTGAAAATTCTTCCTGCACCTTCTATTCCGAAAAACGCACTGTGCATGAATGTGCAGCCTCACTTGTCTTTATACTATGGAATGTCCCCGCAAGGATACCATGGACCCTCTTCTGATTTGAGTCTCTTGTCTAAAAAAAGAAATAGGACTGATTTCGGAGTTCACAACGTGGATACCAGAAACAGTAGAAGGGGAGGATTGAACGATTTTTGCCCAGCTCACTTCATTGATTTTTGACTGGGGCACTACTCTTCGTTGACAACTCAGCGAATGAGACTATGTACGCTGTACGCTCGCTAGGCAAAATAGATGGGTCAGGATAAGGGTGACGAGATCGTGTAACGACATCCCCGACCAATCCCATTCCTATCCCGGTCACGGGGCTTCTTGTGCAATTACTTCTTCTTCTATATCCCTTGGGGGATTTTCTGACTTGCCATTCTACTCTTATAAAGTTTTGCTTTCTAGCGTTAAAGAAGTGAAAAAAGACGAGATGTGCACTGTTCGCAGTATTCTCTGCCCGTCACTGGATAAGGAGCTACAAAACTCAAACTAGAAGCATGGATCCGGGAATCAAACCCAAGCGTCAGAAGGAAGACTTCCTTTGTCTTTGTGCTTTCCTTGATCAATAGGCCGTCAATCCTTGACCTAAAGAGAAAGAGATTGAATAAATAGGCCCCATTGATTGGATATGCTTCCATCTCCCCGTGGTGAGCAAAGAAAAAGAAGAGCCCCCGGTAAGTTGGTATAGCCTTGTCAAAATGGCTGCTACATCATTCGTTTCGGGATGAGGCTTACGCTACAAGTATCAGTCTGCCTTCGAGGGTTGTGCCTGTCCAGCCCTTCTTCACTTCAAGAGTCATCTTCCTTTTCCCTAGGAGCTCCAGTTTATCTAGCAAACGGCCGTGGGTCGGCCTCAATCACTATAACCCTATCACCTTTCCACAGCATTCTGCACTGATGAAGGCTAGAGGGAACACAAAGATTGGCGTGGATCCAATCCCGACCGAGCAACGCGTTGTATTGGACAGGTGCATCAATAACAAAGAAGGTTACCAGGCTTTTCTAATTTCCCAGTCGTACCTCAAGTGGAACGGAGCCGATGGCCTTGGACTTCCCTTCATCCAGAGATGATCACATCGGCTGGCTCGAGGTCTTCCTTCCTTTTGCCCAACCCGGTTCGGATCGGCATAATGTTCACCATATGGCAATGGTATACTTGTCTAATATTCCTTCTTGGTCTGACAGCATCTTAATCCTCCCAGAAAGGTCCTTCTTCTTCATCTACTTCTTCAATCTCAGTCATCTTCCCCGCTCGCACCTTCAGTTTGGTTGTGCCACCTCTTGAGTGACGAGAGTGCCGACCCTCGATTTCAATCGTTAGACTCAATGGATACACAAGCTTTACACATACGCTTCACCCGGCTTCTATACGAACGCGACAGCTTAGAGGAGGAGGACGTTTAACGAAGTCCCGGTTTTAGGAAAACAGAAGGTACTCCTATAGCAAAAATTCCCTGAGGGAATGAAGATAGATCGCAATCAATTCAGCTCGGGCCCCGTTGCTCGTAACTAGGTAATGGAATTGACAGAGCAAGAAAGCGGGAGGAAAGGTGTCAGGGTGAACCAAAAGAATCGATGGTGAACTCCTGCCCGGAGGAATTCCTTTGTTTAGTCTTCTGGACGGGCAAAACCATTCCATCGGTCACGCCTACAATGACGTGCCTAAGGATGGCTAGACGATCGCTTGCTATTATCCATATTCAGGATGGTGATCTTCCTATTGTTCCCGATCCTACTCAATTTACTTCTTTTTTTTAGGCTTGGTTGACTTCTTAAAGTGGGTGAGACCCGAAAACATTTCCCATTCATTGGAGGGTTTCCGCTTATTCAATAGCCATGAGACCGGATGATTAATCCCCGACAGGGTAGATCTCGCTCCCTCCTATATGGTGTTGGCGACAGATCTTACGGTGAAGTATGTAAGTCATTGGCTATAGACCTGGGTACCACTTCTCGATGCACTGATAAGTGTCACTTCCCATGAGACCGAAGCGGGGCTTTTCCTTAATGAGGGGCAGTGGCCAAGCCAAATCGCTCAAAGAGGAATCAGGCTACTTTTGATTTTAATAGAACGAACTCGGAACCGGGTTGACTTTCTTTAAACGAGTTAGCAGGCGATAGCGACTTCGTACCTGGTTCTGCCTCAGCCAAGTCTTTCTATTCTAAGATTCGATTTCTTTTAAGAGAAGATCTCACTACTTCGGGACAGCTCCAATGGCAATAAGCTAATAGATTGAGTACGTTTAGCCTTGAACTATTAAACCTTACCCTGGACTGTCTTTCTTGCTTGACTACTTTCAAACGGATTCGAAGAACTCTTGGCGACTCTGAACTCAAATACTCGATGCCTCACAAAGAGGTCTTAGCATTCTGCTCATCTTTGCCTCAAATTCACTGATGTGTCTGACCCCAGTCTTCACCCTGTACTGACCCTTGTGCCTGCAAGCAAGTCACCCTCATGGTTGTAATGCCCACAGAAGCCATGTACTAGTGCCTCGATTGAACAACCCTCGAGTTGTAGTGCTACCCCGTTTACACTGATCAGAACTAGCATCTTGCCTCATTTGCCTCAATCTCGGTGCCTGGTGGTCTCCCCCACTCAAGCTTGGAACCCACTCTGATAATCTCGGATAGTGCTTCCCGTAGTGCCTCAACCCACTGGTCTTCACCCTCGGTTAGCACGACTCAAAACCCACTGTAAACTCATGTAAGTGTTGCCTCTGACGTGCCTCAGTCCTCTGACCTTCACCCACTTCCATCTCGATCTCGTGCCTTCTTCCCTGTTTGTCTTCCCTCAATGCGCCCCTGCGCGTCTCATCTAGTAGGAAGTAGTCTTGGCATTGATCCCACGACATGGCTATCGCCCCTTGCGGCTAGCGTGGTTACCCCTCACCACTTGGTGTTTTCTTTGCCAACATGTCCTGTAGGTTCACATGGGTAACCAAGAAGGATATACTGGAAGTTTCCTAGCATCCCGATGTTTTGCTGATAACTTGAAATAAGCACGCCCCTGCTCATTCAACCGTGCACCAAGCTCAAACCAAGCCATCAACTAATCCGAACTCGAAAGACTGCTCTGTAGCTGCTGAACGTAGCCAACAACATAGATTTGGCACGGCCAAGTTCCATCCGAAACCAAGATTAAGCCAAAATGGTCTCTGAGTGCGGTCCGCTGCACTGTAGGGCTCATTCCCTCGTATATCTCATGTAGCTCGCATAGCCGAAGTAGTCACTCAACAAAGGCCTTGATGTAGTTAGCACCCAAGGAACCAATGTTAATCAACAACTCTCCCGGCACTTGGAGACTGGTTCTAGTGTGGCTGATACGCTCCTTTCTCCAGTTAGTGGCGGCTGATTCCTAGTGTGACATGGATCTTCCTTGTATCTCAGTGGTTGCGTATATAGAAGATGGAGCCGGGTTTGGTGCGCATGATGAAGTAATCTCTTCGTCTAATCACGAGGCCACATGGACCCGGGATTGATTGATTCCCGTTATATGCATTGGTTGCTGCGCAGCTAACTACCGGCCCCGAAATTTCATATAGAAAGAACAATCGATTCGTCTTGCTTATTTGCTTTATCATTGAATTGAGTGCGTGGTAAGACTGAACCTCCCATTGCTCTATCTCCGATAGCATGCAGTCGATAATGAAAATATATATATATATAAAGTGTGCCGCGAGTGAGCAGTCTGCGCAAAGGCAGAATAGCGGATTGGCTTGTCTTGCCTCTAAGCGCTACGAAGCTATTGACCTATATGCTTAACACATGCAAGTCGAACGATACGGACACGATTTGCGATTCCGTAAGTATCTTAGTGCCCTTTGCTTGGAAGAAGAAAATGAAAGATGCACAACCGCGCTGGTTGTCGGAAGTTACAAGGAAGGTATATCGATCGAAAAATGAGTAGCACGAGATTCCGTGCGTATTTCTATTCCTTTCTGATCCTACTGACTTTTTTTGTCTGTTTGTTGTTTGTTTATTATAATCGACGTCATCCATATCGAGGTCCTATGGGTCAAACTATCATCAGTGCTTCTGGGCAGATCTATCCGCTGCCTATTTAGTTGGCTCGGGTGCGGTGCCGGTTTTGGAATTGTTTTTAGTTTCTTTAGTTTTTTTATCCTAGACTATCTATCTTTGATTATGATGGATGGGGGCTCCTCCTAAGTACAAAATCCGGAATCGGACTCGGGCGACAGTACCTCTCCTTTTCAGTCGAGTCATTTTTCCTTCCTGCTATCAAAAGATTCAAGCACCATCAACAACATGGGAAAAAGCATGGGCATAACTAGTTCCACAGAGCAGAAAAGGGAGAAAATCAGGGGCTGGACTATCCCATTCGACTGAATCACCAAAGCCAGTTGCGAGTACTTTGTTCCTGACAGCAGCTTGAGCTGAGCCCATCACCCTCTTTGAAAGCCGCGAATTCTTTCTTGATTGCCTGAGGGACAGTTCGAAAGCGAAGCAGCAAAAGCAAGTACTAATAGGCGGCGCTGTAAGCGCTTAGAGTAGTTATCCTTCCTTCTAACCTCGAAAAGGTGACCCATATGTCATATTGGGTTCTTGGTACCTGTTTTGTGGATCCTATTTCACTTCCTCGTGCTATCGTTTGAACGACTCAAAACTGACGTAGGTTTCCACTGCCTCTCTTATGGAAACTAAATACAAGTTGACTCGTGTCTATTGGTTGGGACACCCTGCATTCAGTCAGTAGACAAAAAAGCTTCCGCTACGCCCTTCCGCCGAAGATTCTGTTGGTGGAACAAGAAGTGCTTCGAAAGCTTGGTAATTCATATGGGGTTCAATGAGGATATCTGTAAAAGACTAAGTTAGCTGAAACCGCTTCACTGTGACTTGATCTTTCTCCCCTAACCGACCGATAGCTGCCACTGGTTCCAGTTGGGTGAAAAAGAGGTTTCGTGAAGGGAAAAGCACAGAATGCAGTCAAACAAATTGCCTATAGACTTGACTGGCACTGATGCCAGATCTAAGGATCAACACATGCACATTTAGTAAGACACCCATACCAAAGATTTAGGAAAAAACTATACCTTCCACTGATAAGAACTACTACATGCCTCAAAGCCGCCAATCGTTTCATTAACCAACGGTTCGCCTAACGCCTATTCAACCTCTTTCGAGGCAGCTAACGCCTTCGGCCCCTTATTCCCCTATATTCTATGTCCCTCCCTTGAATTTCAGGAAGTCCCGAATAACAGATTAAGCCAGCAAGCAAGAAGAAGATTAAAGGTACTGTGCCCGGCAAGCTGTATGCTTAGATATAAATTCCCTCTCTTGTGGTCTTGTTTTTTCCTATTCCTGACTAAGGCTGACCTAAACCGCTGACTTCAAGCTAAACAGAGAGAATGTTCTCAATCTTATGTCCCATCAAAAGCTTCAGCACTGAACTAGCCAAAGGACTTTCTTTGTCTTTCTTAGCTTCGTTTCTAGCTTTCAAGCCTACGCTTCTAGCCCTTCGGCCTTTTCTCTTAGCTTCCCTTCCTCCTCGAGGCCTCTTCAACTCATGGGACTGAAGTGCCCTCCACGTCAGGTAGCCCAGCTTCACCACCTGCACTGAGTAGTCCGGTAACATCTCCTCCGTCTCTCTCCTCAGGTAACACCATTCCACCGCCGCGTTCGCGCCTCTTCACCACCGACTGACACATTCATTCACCGCTGTTGCTGACTACCGGGATGTAACCGCGTCCTACCAGCTTCGCTACCTTAGATGAAAAAGGTCGGACCTTACGCTATTCCTTTCACCACCGAAATGGTCTTCATAGTTTAGGAGAATCCTTCGGTTCGACGAGTCAAGATGCAGAGGAACCATCGCCCAAACTACCTTACGTGGGTGGGTCACCGTTGGCTAATGCTTTGACTTGAAGAAAGCAAAACGTATCTTGAATCCAATTTTTTTGATGTTCAGTATGTCTGAAAGTCGTTTTCTGCTTGAGTCAATTCTTCACTTTTTCTCAATTGCGGACATAAAGCTCATTTTCTTTGCGCTCGCGAGGGAAGGCCGAAGGGTTTGTTCTTTCTTTGTCGTCGCCTTGCCTGCTTGCCCGTCTTCCTTTTCTCTAGCTTACCTGTCCGTCCGTTGCCGCTACGCGCCTCCAGTCTTGCCTTTTGGAGTCTTAGAGTTTGCCCTTTCGTCGCTCCTGCTCCAACGCATCACTAACGCTTAGGGCTGACTTCGACTACTGACCCTAGTATCTCGCTACTCAAGATCACCTGTTCACCTCGAACCGGCTACTTACCATAGCTGTCAGTCTCAAACCTTGAGCGACTTGAAATGACTGAAATTCAAGGAGAAGAAGAAAAAAGAGAATGAACAAGCGCAGGAAAGTCAAGTAGGAAAGCCAACGAGATGCTTCTGGTACTGGACCACACACAAGCCTAAGAAGCCAACGAGCGCTAACGCGCCTTCTGTTTTGAGTGAGCTTGCTTGGAAGGCGTTTTCATGCTCTCCTTCGTCACTCCTCCTTTCCTTGGTGCCTTGCTCCGACGCAAGCGCCTCAAGTACTTGCTGCATTTTCTGAGAAAAAAGTCTGATGCGTATTGGATCCGCTCTTCTGTTAGCAAGAACACATTAATGAGATTCTATTCCTCTTCCTTATTCTTAAAAAAGAGAACCCCCCACCCGAACCCCAGGCTGGTTTCCGAAGATTCCCGTGGCGGGAGGCACTAGAATTGCCAATTGAAGAGCCCGCTCCTCCCTGTCTCAAGGAGCACGTGAGGAGGGAGCTGGTATGTCTCTTCAATATTGGGCACGAACGTACTCGCCGAGAGGCCTTCGTCGAAAAGGCTATCAAGCCCCTTAAGATTGACGAGGCCACCGTGGGCTTTTGCAAAGCTCTGCTCCAGCGGGTGGATGAGCTGCAGCGGTTCCATTATAATAATGGGAACCACATCCCGTGAAAGAAAAGAGACCAGGATCGATTGTATTCGATCATTTTTGAATATGGGAAAAAATCAAAAAGATGACTAGGCATGGTTTATGCCATGATCAGTATAGGTGTTCTTGG